AACAAAAGAAACAATAGGTTTTATTATCCTACATGTTCCATTAGTAACACTCCCTTGATACTTTCCAAGGGTGTCACTGCCTATTTTATTTTGCTTGTGCTTAATGTTTCCCGATTCTACTAGAAATCATATACGAACTTGTTATAGATGTATTTATTGGATTGGTTCATCAATAGTGTTGGGTCAGAATCCCCCCCCCTTTTTTTTTGACTCTGCACCATTGATTCCACTATTATTAGTGAGCAATAATGGAATAATTCCTTCATATTCATAGAGATAGGGGACATAATTCACATGGATATAGTAAGTCTCGCTTGGGCTGCTTTAATGGTAGTCTTTACATTTTCCCTTTCGCTCGTAGTATGGGGAAGAAGTGGACTCTAAGGGTACTACTAATTGAGTTGAGGAATCAAATCAAACTGTATCAATTGTTTTATAAATCATTCTCGTTTTTAACTTTAACTATTGAGAAAATATTAATTTAAAAATAGTAATGAAATTTAAATAAAAATATCTTTATTTCGAAATTCCATTGGATTCTGGTGGAATAATGTATTATATGAATAATACCCTTTCAATCAAACAGATATTTCAATGATTCCCATGTTCGTATTTCGAAAGTAAAGGGGATACAAATGATAGGAAATTTCTTCCAACCGAATTCTTACTAAATTTTCTATTTTGGTGAACCGGCTCTTACCAGAATTATATATGGACAACGAGGAACAACGGACCCTTTTTATTTGTTTCCCTCTTTACTGTTCAAAGAGAAAGTCGTTCTGTTATTAAGTGGATACGCACTTTCTATGGGAAACAACATAGACATAGCGATTGTCCGACGAGATACTACGCATAATAAGATCTTGCCTTGGGCAAGTCACATATTGCGCATTTACTTTATTATTGTATAAATTGGATTTATGCTTTATCAACTCGTTTCATATCATGGTTCAAACGTTACAAATCGATGAGGTTTACTACTCCTTTTCGAAATCCGAAGAAGTTCCCATAGAACTCCTTGAATCATCTGTCAACGGCTCAATCAATTACTTCTTCGGAATGCGAAAAAACAAAAAAAAAAAAGATTACTTGGTTTTTTTTTATTAATATATGCCTATACCATTTTTCCTTCATGGATTTGATTCTTTCGATGGATACCGGGATTCATATTGGAAATAATCAGAAATCTAGGAATTAGAACCGTAAGAGTTGCCTCTCGATTTTTTGATTGGAATCAATACAAATCAAATAGATGAAGCAAAGAAATAGAATTGGGGTGCTATGTACATTACATATATGTAATTGATATCTACATATATGAATATGAAGATACATATTTTAGATTGATCTATATTAAGCCTCTATCTTTATACAGTACAACTTTATACACTACAATAACAGTAAGAAATAGTATGGTAGAAAGAAATATATGAATCTTTCTACCATACTATCGGATCTCATAGAATACTGCTGATTCTAGTCCCATTTAAGACGCGAAATTGTAATCCTTTTGATTTTCTTTCTTCAATCATTGATAAGAACTAAGGAGTCAAGTTTCATTCAAATTAATCATTTTGACTGACTGTTTTTACGTAAATGATAAGTAAAAAAGCAGTAGGAACTAGAATGAACAGTGCAGTAGCAATAAATGCGAGAATATTTACTTCCATAATCTCATCGTTTCGTTTTTTTTACTTCGCAATAACTCGGGATTTAATCCCATAGAGATGAGAAATCTTTCACCTGTAAATTCAATGGGATGAATTATATCTCGATGATATTGAATCAGATCAATATCATGAATAACAATATCTGAGCTATCAAATCGATTCATCGTCGAGAATTGAATAGTATAACATAGAGGATCTTTTATCCATACCGAATCCAAAATTGGATTCTTGATCTAATCTAATCAAGAATTCCTTTATTTATCATTCTTTTCCATTCTTTCTTTCTTTTCTATAACCTACCACCTTCCTTGTACAATCATCTGATGAAGTATCATCTGACCGTTTTTCCACTTCCATTGGTTACAAACCCAAACAAACAATAGAAGTAAAATGTAAAAAAAGACTGAGTTAAGTTCTAAACTCCGTTTTTTTAATGATCTAATTTTCTTGGAAGACAAAGAAGTGTGATAAAGATGAGTCCCAGTCTAAAAGATCTAATATTCCATCAAATTCACTATTTTAGAATTTGTTCTTTTTTCGATGGGATCTTTACCTTAGAAAGGAAAAAAAATGATTCATTCCCTTGCTAAGAGAGGCGGGATCCTTGTTTGATCTTTCTTTTATTAATATCCTCTTTCCTTGGATTAGGACTGGGACGCATATATCAAAAGTTCAGTGTGCAATTTGAATGAGATAAATTGTTTCAAATTCAAATTAGTAACTGAGATTACACACAATCGGAACCAGAAAAAGAGATAGGTTTAATCTGAAAAGTATTCTATCAGGGTAACTATGTTAAATTCATTTTGTAGCGTACAAGAAATGAATTC